TTTTTTTTTTATTATTATATGAAAAAAAAATTGCAATTGGTTTAAATTAGTAATATTTATAAAATTATATAATTTATTTATATATATATATAAATATTTAATATATTATAAATATATATATATATATAAATATTTAATTTATTATTAAAATTAATAATTATATAAGTTATTGAAAAATTAAATATTATATTTATAATATTTTTTTTATTTCAACTGATTATATATTGATTTATATGGGTATTAATTTTTAATATTAATATTATAAATAAGAGAAATAAAGAAATATTAAATATTTAATAATTATATTTTAATTTAATATAATAAAAAAAAAAAAAAAAATCTATTTAAAATAATAAATTATATAAATAAATTTTTATAATTTAAAAATTTTATTTTAAGTTTAAATTATATATAAATTTTAGTGTAAATTTTATTATATTTAAAAAAAATAATAATTAATTATATAGTAATTAAAATTAAAAATTTAAGAAATTAAGATTTAGTAATACAAAAATAAATAACAAATTTTGTGCCAGCAGTTGCGGTTACACTAAAATTTATTTAAAATTTTTCAGTAATAATAAATAATAAATTAAATTTTTAATTAAAAATAAAATTATAAGGTGAAATTTTAATTTTATAAAAATTAAAATGTAATTATGAGTTAATAAAATTTTATTGATAAACTAGGATTAGATACCCTATTATAGGAAAATTAAATAATAATACTAAAATAGTAGATAATAATTTATTGAAACTTAAATAATTTGGCGGTATTTTAGTTCATTTAGAGGAATCTGTCTAATAATTGATAATCCACGAATAAATTTACTTAATTTAAAATTTTATATATCGTTGTTAAAAAAATATTTTTAAAAAATAATAATATTTAAAAATTTTAAAATAAAATTAACTCAGATCAAGATGTAGATAATAATTAAGAATATGATGGATTACAATAATTATAAATAAATGGATATTAATTTTGAAATAATTAATTGAAGGTGGATTTAAATGTAATTTTATTTAATTTATTAAAATGATTAAAAATTAAAATATGTACATATTGCCCGTCACTTTCATTTAAAAATTGAAATAAGTCGTAACAAAGTAGAGGTACTGGAAAGTGTTTCTAGAAAGAACAAATTAGAGCTTGATAAAGCATTTCATTTACATTGAAAAGAAATTATAGTTAAATAATTAATTTGATGGGGGTAAATTAATAAAATAATATAATAATAAAAAAAGTTTTAATTAAATATTTAATGGGGGTTAAAGTATTTATTTAGAAAAAATTTTTATATTTATAGTGAATTAGTATTGTGAAAGAATTTTGAAAAATTTTGAAAATAAATTAATTAAAAAGTAAATTTAATTTATTATATCTTGTGTATCAGAGTTTATTTAATAAATATTTTTTTATTAAAAATATCTCGAATTTAAAAGAGATAATTAATTAATAAAGTTAATGTTGAATAATTATTTTTAATAATTAATTTGAAATGAAATGTTAATCGTTTTTAAATATATCTAGTTTTTTTAGAAAAAAATTTAATTTTAAATTAATTTTATTTATAATTAATTTTTAAATTAATAAAAAAATTTAATTAAATATTTTAAGGGATAAGCTTTAAATTAAAATTTTATAATATAATTTAAACTTAAAATAAAATTTTTAAAATTTATATTTTTTATAAATTATAGTTTTTTATAAATAATTTTATTTTAATTAAAATTTAATATATGGATTTATTTAAATTTTTATAAAAAAATATTTTAAAATAATAAAAATTTAGTAATAATGATAAAATTAGTATATTTATTAAAAATAAAATAAAATGGATTAAATTTAAGAAAAAGGAATTCGGCAAATATTTATATTCACTTGTTTATCAAAAACATGTCTTTTTGAGAATAATATAAAGTCTAATCTGCCCACTGAATTAAATTTAAAGGGCTGCAGTATATTGACTGTACAAAGGTAGCATAATCAATAGTCTTTTAATTGAAGACTGGTATGAATGATTTGATGAAATATAAACTGTCTCTTTTTTAAAAATAGAATTTAATTTTTTAGTTAAAAAGCTAAAATATATATAAAAGACGAGAAGACCCTATAGAGTTTAATAATTTTTTATTTTTAAATAATTTATATATTTTATAATTTAAAAATAAAAAATTATTTTGTTGGGGTGATAGAAAAATTAAAATAACTTTTTTTAAAAATTAACATTAATATATGAATATATGATCCATAATTTATGATTAAAAGAATAAATTACCTTAGGGATAACAGCGTAATTTTTTTTTTTAGTTCGTATAAAAAAAAGAGTTTGCGACCTCGATGTTGGATTAAGATAAAATTTAAATGCAAAAGTTTAAAATTTTTGATCTGTTCGATCATTAAAATCTTACATGATCTGAGTTCAAACCGGTGTAAGCCAGGTTGGTTTCTATCTTTATAGTAATAAAATAATTTAGTACGAAAGGATCAGTTATTTTAAATAATTTAATTATTAAGAATATTAATAAAATTAATTTACTATTTTGGCAGAGAAATGTAATGGTTTTAGAAATCATGGATATATAATTAATTATATATATAGTATATGATAATTATAGATATAATTAATATTATTATTGGGATAGTTATTCTTTTTATTGGGGTTTTAATTGGGGTGGCTTTTTTAACTTTATTAGAGCGAAAAGTTTTAGGCTATATTCAAATTCGAAAAGGTCCTAATAAGTTAGGGTTTTTAGGAATTTTACAGCCTTTTTCTGATGGTATTAAATTATTTTCTAAAGAACAATTATATTTAAATTATTCAAATTATATATATTATTATTTTTCTCCAGTTATTGGGTTTTTTTTATCTTTAATAATTTGATTATTAATTCCTTATTATTTTAATTTTATTAAATTTAATTTAGGGGTTTTATATTTATTTTGTTTTTTAAGAGTAGGGGTATATACTTTATTATTGGCTGGTTGATCTTCAAATTCTAATTATTCTATATTAGGGGGGTTACGGGCTGTTGCTCAAACAATTTCTTATGAAGTAAGATTAGCTTTAATTTTAATTTCTACTTTATTTATAATTATAGATTTTAATTTATTAAGATTAAGAATTTATCAAGAAAATATTTGGTTTATTTTTTTAATATTCCCATTAAGATTGTGTATATTTTCTTCTATATTAGCTGAAACAAATCGAACTCCTTTTGATTTTGCTGAAGGTGAAAGAGAGTTAGTATCTGGGTTTAATATTGAATATAGAGGGGGTGGATTTGCTTTAATTTTTTTAGCTGAATATTCAAGAATTCTTTTTATAAGTATATTATTTATTTTATTATATGTAGGGGGTTATTCATTAAGATTATTTTTTTATTTAAAATTAAGATTAATTTCATTTTTATTTATTTGAGTTCGAGGGACATTACCTCGTTATCGTTATGATAAATTAATATATTTATGTTGAAAAATTTATTTACCTATTTCTTTAAATTTATTATTATTATATTTAGGGTTAAAAATATTTTTTATTTAATAAATATTTTTAGTATTTATTAAATTAATAGAATAATTATTCTTTCTTAAGTTTTCAAAACAAATGCTTATAACAAGCTCATTAATTAATAATTAAAAATTATTTTATCTCAAATTTTATTTATAATAGGGTTAATAATATAATATGAAAAATATAATACAGTTAAAATTTGTCCTGTTAAAATAAAAGGAATTTCAACTGGTCGTGCTCCAATTCAAGTTAAAAGGATAATTGTTGAAATTATAATTCAAAAAATAATCTGATTTAATGGGTAAAATTGAATACCTTGAATTTTTTTGTTAAATGTAAATGGAAGGATGACTAAAATTAAAATAGATATTACTAAAGCAATGACTCCTCCTAATTTATTAGGAATTGATCGTAAAATTGCATAAGCAAATAAAAAGTATCATTCAGGTTGAATATGAATAAGGGTAACGAGGGGGTTAGCGGGAATAAAATTGTCAGGATCTCCTAATATATAAGGATTAGTTAAACTTAAAATTACTAAAATAAATAATAATAAAATAAATCCAATTAAATCCTTAAATGTAAAATAAGGGTGAAATGGGATTTTATCTAAATTTCTATTAATTCCTAGGGGGTTATTTGAGCCTGTTTGGTGTAAAAATAATAAATGAATTATTGTTATTATTATAATAACAAAAGGTAATAAGAAGTGGAATGTATAAAATCGAGTTAATGTAGGGTTATCAACTGCAAATCCTCCTCAAATTCAATTAACAAGAGTCGAGCCTAAATAAGGAATAGCTGATAAAAGATTGGTAATTACAGTTGCCCCTCAAAATGATATTTGTCCTCAAGGTAAAACATATCCTATAAATGCTGTTATTATTAATAAAAATAAAATAATAACTCCAATTATTCATGTATAAAGAAAATTAAATGATTCATAGTAAATTCCTCGTCCAATATGAATATAAATACAAATAAAAAAAAAAGAAGCTCCGTTAGCGTGTATAGTTCGAATTAATCAACCATAGTTTACGTTTCGGCAAATATAGTTAACTCTATAAAATGCTAATTCTAAATTAGCACAATAATATATTGTTAAAAACAATCCTGTAATAATTTGAATAATTAAGCATAGAGCTAATAAAGAACCAAAGTTTCATCATGCAGAGATATTAGCTGGGGAAGGTAGATCAATAAGGGAATTATTAATAATTTTAAATAAAGGGTGAGATTTTCGTATTAGAATGAATTTATTTATCATTAGTAAATTAATTAAATGAACGTAAAGGTCCAAAAAAAATATTTGTAATTTTAATTACAGCAATTAAAGTAATAAATAAGTAAATAATTAATATTATAGTTAAAAAATAAGTTTGTTTATCATATAATTTTGACAGATTAATTTTATTTTCGTCAAAAAAGTAAAATAAAGAATTAATATTATTTATTTCATAATTAAAAGATAAATTTAATAAATTAATATTTTTAAAATTAATATATGAAATAATTATTGAAGAAAAAATAAATAGTAATAATCTTATTTTTATAGATAATGAAAATTTTATTAACTCATTAGAGGCAATTCTTGAAACATAAATAAATAATACTAATAGTCCCCCCAAGAATACTAAAAATAAAATATAAGAAAATCAATAAGTATTTAAAAATATACCGATAAATAATGAAATAATTATAGTTTGTAAAAGAATGAATAATCCTATTGCTAAAGGGTGATTAATGAAAAATATAATTAATGAAAAAAAAATTAATAATAATGAAATAAATAATTTTATAATTTCAAAGAATAGTTTAATAAAAATAATAATTTTGGAGATTATTGATAAGAATAAATTCTTTTCTTTGAAGTTTTTAAATAAAAAATTATTTTTGGTTTACAAGACCAATGTTTTAAATTAAACTATAAAAACAACAAATGATAAAAGTTTGTATTTTAGTAATATTTTTTTTGGGGAATATAATTTTTGTTAGAAAACATAAACATTTATTAATTGTTTTATTGAGTTTAGAGTTTATTGTATTAAGAATATATTTATTAATAATAATTTATTTTACAATAATAAATTATAATATGTATATATTAATAGTATTTTTAGTTTTTAGAGTTTGTGAGGGGGCTTTAGGTTTATCAATTTTAGTTTCTATAATTCGAACTTATGGGAATGATTATTTTCAAAGTTATAATTTATTATGATAAAATTTTTTTTTATAATATTATTCATAATTCCTTTATGTTTTTTAAAAAATATATTTTGAATGGTTCAAATAATAATAATATTAATAATAATAATATTTATAAATTTAACAGTTAATATTATAAATTTTTGTAATTTAAGTTATATAATAGGGGTTGATATAATTTCTTTTGGTTTAATTTTATTGAGAATTTGAATTTGTTCTTTAATAATTATATCAAGAGAGAGTTTATTTAAGTTAAATTATTATTGAAATTTATTTTTATTAAATATTATATTATTATTAATTATGTTATATTTAACTTTTTCAATAATAAATATTTTTATATTTTATTTATTTTTTGAGGGGAGTTTAATTCCAACTTTAATTTTAATTTTAGGTTGAGGGTATCAACCTGAGCGAATTCAAGCGGGTTTATATTTATTATTTTATACTTTATTTGTTTCTTTACCTTTATTAATGGGTTTATTTTTTATTTTTAAGGAAATTAATTCTATAATAATTTATATGTATAAGTTTTATAGTAGAAATTCATTTATTTTATATATTTCTATATTATTGGCTTTTTTGGTAAAAATACCTATGTATTTTGTTCATTTATGATTACCTAAGGCTCATGTTGAAGCCCCAATTTCAGGGTCAATAATTTTAGCTGGAATTATGTTAAAATTAGGGGGTTATGGTTTATTACGGGTTTTAATTATTTTTCAAAAAATAAATATGAGTTTAGGTATTATTTGAGTGACAATTAGATTATTAGGGGGATTTTATATTAGATTAAAGTGTTTTTGTCAAATTGATATAAAATCATTAATTGCTTATTCATCAGTAGCACATATGGGTTTAGTAATTAGAGGAATTATAACAATGAATTATTGGGGGTTTTTAGGTTCTTATGTTTTAATAATTGGACATGGATTATGTTCTTCTGGCATATTTTGTTTATCTAATATTAATTATGAACGTTTGAATAGTCGAAGATTATTTTTAAATAAGGGGATAATAAATTTTATACCTTCAATGAGATTATGATGATTTTTATTTATAATTTCGAACATAGCAGCTCCACCTTCTATAAATTTTTTTGGGGAAATTGAATTAATTAATAGTTTATTAAGATGATCATGAGTTACAATAATAATATTAATATTAATTTCTTTTTTTAGAGCTGGTTATAGATTATACTTATATTCTTATTCTCAACATGGGGAATTTAATTTAAGATTATATAGATTTTATATAGGTTCATCTCGGGAATATTTATTATTATTTTTACATTGACTACCTTTAAATTTACTTATTATAAAGTTTGATTATGTAATAATTTGATTTTACTTAAATAATTTAAATAAAATATTGATTTGTGGAGTCAAAAATATGAGTTAATCATTTTAAGTTATTCAAAAAATAAATTCAATTTGTTTTATTAGATTTATTTTTTTATTTTTTTTTATATTTATAAATATAGTTTTTATAATTTATTTTGTAATAAATAATATAGTGGTATTTTTGGAGTGGGAAATTATTTCTTTTAATTCTATAAATATTGTATTTTCTTTATTAATTGATTGAATATCTTTAACATTTATAATATTTGTTTCTTTAATTTCTTCTTCAGTTATTTTTTATAGAAAAAGATATATAAGATCAGAATTAAATTTAAATCGATTTATTATTTTAGTATTATTATTTGTTTTTTCTATAATTTTATTAATTATTAGTCCTAATATTATTAGAATTTTTTTAGGTTGGGATGGTTTAGGTTTAGTTTCTTATTGTTTAGTAATTTATTACCAAAATATAAAGTCTTATAATGCTGGGATATTAACTGTTTTATCAAATCGTGTTGGAGATGTAATATTGTTAATAGTAATTGCTTGAATAATAAATTATGGGAGATGAAATTATATTTTTTATTTAGAATTAATAAATAATGATTTTTCCATAAAAATTATTAGATGTTTAATTATTTTAGGTGCAATAACAAAAAGAGCTCAAATTCCTTTTAGAGCTTGATTACCAGCTGCTATGGCAGCTCCTACTCCTGTTTCGGCTTTAGTTCATTCTTCAACTTTAGTAACTGCTGGAGTTTATTTATTAATTCGATTTAATAATTTATTAATTAATACTGAATTTTTAAAAATATTAATGTTAATTTCAGGGTTAACAATGTTTATAGCTGGAATTTCGGCAAATTATGAATTTGATTTAAAAAAAATTATTGCTTTATCTACATTAAGACAATTGGGTTTAATAATAAGAATTTTAAGAATAGGGTTTTTTGATTTAGCTTTTTTTCATTTATTAACTCATGCTATATTTAAAGCTTTATTATTTATATGTGCGGGAATAATTATTCATATAATAAATAACAATCAAGATATTCGTTGTATAGGGGGTTTAAGATTGTATATTCCTATAACTTCATTATGTATAAATATTTCTAATTTAGCTTTATGTGGAATTCCTTTTTTAGCAGGATTTTATTCTAAGGATTTAATTTTAGAGATAGTAAGAATGAGAAATTTAAATATATTAATTTTTTTTTTATATTATTTTTCAACAGGGTTAACTATATTTTATACAATTCGTTTATTAATATATTTAATAATTAATGAGTTTAATTTAATTAGAATTTATCATCTATATGATGAAGATTATGTTATATTAAAAAGAATAGTAATTTTACTTTTTATAAGAGTAGTTTCTGGGGGATTTTTAAGATGAATAATTTTTAGTTATCCTTATATAATTTATTTACCTTTTCATTTAAAATTAATGGTAATTTATGTAAGAATTATAGGATTAATATTTGGATGATTAATAAGAATAATAAATTTATTTTCTATAAATAAGTTTATAATAACTTATAAGTTAAGAAGTTATTTAAGTTTAATATGATTTATACCAAATTTATTTACTTATGGGGTAAGTTATAAGTTTTTAAATTTAGGACAAAATTTAATAAAAAATATTGATTTAGGGTGAAGAGAACTTTATAGAGGGCAAGGTATATTTAAAATTTTAAAAAGATATTCAATTATTTTTAATCTCATTCAAATGAATAACTTTAAAATTTATATATATAGATTCATTTTATGAATATTATTTATAACAATATATATAATAATAATAATTTATTTAAATAGCTTAAAAAGAGTATAATATTGAAGATATTAGGGTGATTATTTAATCTTTAGATATTTATAAAAATATAAAATTTTATTTTTACATTGAAAATGTAAAGTTTTAAATAAACTATATAAATAAGAAATATTAATGATATTATTCACTAATAATTAAGTTAGCAGCTTAACAAAATATATTTCTTTAATTGGAATATTATATTCAATAATATCATTAACAGTGATATACCTCTATTTTGGTTTCAATTAACAAGAGTCGAGCCTAAATAAGGAGTTTTATACTCTATCTTTTAAGTCGAAATTAAATGCATTATATGCTTCTTATTTTAAGAGTAATTATTTATTAATATTTTTTGATTGCAAATCAAATGTTTTTTTTAAACTATAATCCTATTTTAATAAGTTCAATTAAGTATTTTTTGATTTCATTCATGATATAGTCCAATTAATAATATAATAATAAAAAAAGATGATATAATAAATCAAGAATAAATATTAGTTATTAAAAATGTTGGTACAATTGGGAAAATTAAAGCAATTTCTACATCAAAAATTAAAAAAATTACTGTAATTAAAAAAAAATGAAGAGAAAAAGGGATTCGAGGAAGAGATTTTGGATCAAATCCACATTCGAATGGGGAACATTTTTCTCGATCTATAAAAGATTTTTTTGATAAGATTATAGAAATAATTATTAATAGGTTTGATAACATGAAAAAGAAGAAGGAAATTATTAATAGAATTTTAATTATTTATATTAAAATTATTAAACTTTTTGATTGGAAGTCAAATATACTATATATATTATATAAATAATTAATTTCCTCATCAATAAATAGAAATATAAAGGAATAATCAAACTACATCTACAAAATGTCAATATCAAGCTGCGGCTTCAAATCCAAAATGATGATTTCTGGAAAAGTGATTAGATGAATGACGGATAAAACATGTTAATAAAAAAATAGTTCCGATAATAACATGTAAACCATGGAATCCTGTTGCTATGAAGAAAGTTGATCCGTATACTCTGTCAGAAATAGTAAATGAGGCTTCTATATATTCGTAAGCTTGTAAAATAGAAAAATAAAATCCTAATAAAATAGTAATAAATAAACTTTGAGAAGTTTGTGAAAAATTATTATTTATTATAGCATGATGTGCTCAAGTTACTGTTAAACCTGATGTAATTAAAATAATAGTATTTAATAATGGGATTTGAAATGGATTAAATGGGATAATATTTGAAGGAGGTCATATTGTTCCAATTTCAATATTAGGGGCTAAACTTCTATGAAAAAAAGCTCAAAAAAATGAAATAAAAAAAAATACTTCTGAGATAATAAATAAAAGTATTCCTCATCGTAATCCTTTTGATACTAAAATGGTATGTTTACCTTGGAATGTTCCTTCTCGGCAAACATCTCGTCATCATTGATATATCGTTAAAATAACAATTATATATCCTAAAATTAAAAGATTTATATTAAAATTGTGAAATCATTTAACTAATCCTGTTACTAATGTTATTGTTCCAATTGCTCCAGTTAAAGGTCAAGGACTGAAATCAACTAAATGATAAGGATGATTATGAAAATTATTTGTCATTTATTAATTAGTTTCTCTAGAATAAAGAGTTCTTAAAATTGAGATTACATATGATTGAATAATAGCAACAGCTCTTTCTAATATAAGTAGGATAATTTGTACTAAAATTAAAAATATTAATAAATAATTACTTAAAATATTACCAGTGTTTCTTAATAAAGTTAATAATAAATGACCTGCGATTATATTAGCAGTTAATCGAATAGCTAAAGTACCAGGTCGAATTAAATTTCTAATAGTTTCAATTAAAACTATAAAAGGTATAAGGATATTAGGTGTTCCTTGAGGAATTATATGAATAAATATATGTTGAGTATTATTAATTCAACCAAATAATATAAATCTAATTCATAATGATAGGGATAGTGTTAGTGAAATTGTTAGATGACTTGTTCTAGTGAAAATATAAGGGAATAAACCTAAAAAATTATTAAATAAAATAAAAGAAAACAATGAAATAAAAATGAAAGTAGATCCTTTATTATTTTTTATATTTAATAAAATTTTAAATTCATTATGAAGACTTATAATAATAAATTTTCAAAAGATGAAATGACGATTAGGAATAAATCAGAATGAAAATGGGATAAATATTAATCCAATAAAAGTTCTAATTCAATTAATTGATAGGTTAAATAAGTTAGTAGAGGGGTCAAAAATTGAAAATAAATTATTTATCATTTTCAATAAAAATTTTTTTTTTTAAAAGAAGATAAATTTAATTTATTATTAAAATTAATATTATAATAAATATAATAATTTATAATATTAAATATAATAAAAATTGATAAAAAAAAAAAGAAATAAAATAATCAATTAATAGGTATTATTTGAGGGATAAAAGAATATTACTAAAGTAATAATTTAAATTTGACATATTTATGTTATAAATTAACTAATTCTTTAAGTAATCATTAGAAGTAATTGCTAATTTACTATAAAATGGTTTAAGAGACCAGTACTTGCTTTCAGTCATCTAATGAATAATTATTAATTCAATGAATAAAATTTTTTATTGAAATTCTTTCAATAACAATAGGTATAAAACTGTGATTAGCTCCGCAAATTTCTGAACATTGACCAAAAAAAATTCCTGGGCGATTAATAAAGAAATTAGTTTGATTTAGGCGTCCAGGATTAGCATCTACTTTTACTCCTAGAGCAGGAACAGTTCAAGAATGAATAACATCTGTTGCGGTAACTAAAATACGAATTTGATTATTTATTGGTAAAATAATTCGATTATCAACATCTAGAAGACGAAAATTATTTAAAGAATCACTATCATTAATTATATATGAATCAAATTCAATATTATTAAAATCTGAATATTCATAACTTCAATATCATTGATGACCAATAGATTTTAAGGTAATTAAAGGATTATTTAATTCATCTAATAGATACAGTAATCGTAAGGATGGAAGAGCAATAAAAATTAATGTAATAGCTGGTAAAATAGTTCAAATTAATTCAATTATTTGACCTTCTAATAAGAAACGATTAATAAATTTATTAAAAAATAAATTTATTATTAAATATATAACTAAAATAGTAATTATAATTAAAATTACTAAAGTATGATCATGAAAAAAAATTATTTGTTCTATTAAAGGGGAAGCTCCATTTTGTAAATTTAAATTTGATCAAGTTGCCATTTCTAAAAAAAGGTAATCCTTTATAAATGGGGTTTAAATCCATTACATATAATCTGCCATATTAGAAAATACTTATAATAGGAAGTTCATTATATGAATGTTCAGCAGGGGGTAAGTTTTGATATCATTCAATTGAAGAAGGCATATTTAAAGAAAAAATAATTATATGTTTATTAATTATAGATTCTCAAATAATTATTATTATTATAATAGTTCCAATGAGTGAAATATAAGATCCTAAAGAGGAAATAATATTTCAAGAAAGGTAATTATCTGGGTAATCTGAATATCGACGAGGTATACCTGCTAATCCTAAGAAATGTTGAGGGAAAAATGTTAAATTTACACCAATAAATATAGTAATAAATTGGATTTTTAAATAATATGGATTTAATGTTAATCCAGTAAATAAAGGATATCAGTGAATAAATCCACCTAAAATTGCAAATACAGCTCCTATCGAGAGAACATAATGAAAATGGGCAACAACATAATATGTATCATGAAGAATAATATCAATTGATGAATTAGCTAAAATAACACCAGTTAATCCTCCTACTGTAAATAAAAATACAAATCCTAGACTTCATAATATAGAAGGGCTATAATTAATTTGAGTTCCATATAAAGTTGCTAATCAACTAAAAATTTTAATTCCTGTAGGGACAGCAATAATTATAGTAGCTGAAGTAAAATAAGCTCGTGTATCAATATCTATACCTACTGTAAATATGTGGTGGGCTCATACAATAAATCCTAAAAGTCCAATTGCTATTATAGCATAAATTATTCCTAATGAACCAAATGTTTCTTTTTTTCCTCTTTCTTGAGAAATAATATGAGAAATTATTCCAAATCCGGGTAAAATAAGAATATAAACTTCTGGATGACCAAAAAATCAAAATAAATGTTGATATAAAATAGGATCTCCTCCTCCTGCGGGGTCAAAAAATGAAGTATTTAAATTTCGGTCAGTTAATAATATAGTAATGGCACCTGCTAATACTGGTAAAGATAAAAGTAAAAGTAATGCTGTGATACCTACGGCTCAAACGAATAATGGTATTTGGTCAAAAGATATATTATTAATTCGCATATTAATGATAGTTGTAATAAAATTAATAGCTCCTAAAATTGAGGAAATTCCAGCTAAATGGAGGGAAAAAATAGCTAAGTCTACTGATGCTCCTCTGTGAGCAATATTAGATGAAAGTGGGGGGTAAACTGTTCATCCTGTTCCAGCACCATTTTCTACAATACTACTAGAAATTAAAAGAGTTAATGAAGGGGGTAGTAATCAAAATCTTATATTATTTATTCGGGGGAAAGCTATATCTGGGGCTCCTAATATTAAAGGTACTAATCAATTTCCAAATCCTCCAATTATAATAGGTATAACTATGAAAAAAATTATAATGAAAGCGTGTGCTGTGACAATAGTATTATAAATTTGATCATCACCAATTAATGAACCTGGATTACCTAATTCTGTTCGAATTAGTAAACTTAAAGATGTTCCTACTATTCCTGATCAAATTCCAAAAATAAAATATAAAGTACCAATATCTTTATGATTTGTTGAATAAAGTCATTTTCGCTAAAAGAAGTAAAATAAAATGGCTGAGGATAAGCGATAAATTGTAAATTTATTTACGAGAAATTTCTCTTTTATTAGGTCTTATATTCATTTATGATATAAAATTGCAAATTTTAAGGTGTAAAAATTACTAAGGCTTAAAGAATTTCTTTATAAATAATTTTGAAGATTATTAGTTTAATTTAACTTAAAACCTTAAAAAAAAAAAAAAGTATTAAGAATTAAACCTATAAAAGAAATTAATGAAAAAAAATTAATAAATTTTATTAAATTATTTTTAAAATAAATTTTAAATCATTTTAATTTAAAAAAATTTAATAAAATTGATAAATAAATAATTCGAATATAAAAAAATAATATAATTAAACTTGATATTAAAAAAATAATAGTAATTAAATATAGATTATTTATAATTAAATAATTAATAATTATTCATTTAGGGAAAAAACCTAAAAATGGGGGTAATCCTCCTAATGAAAAAAAATTAATAAATAATGAAATTTTTAATAAAGAATTTAAATTTAAATTAATTATTTGATTAATATAAAAAATATTTAAAAAAAAGAATATGAAGCATATAATAGAAATTAAAAAACTATAAAAGATAAAATAAAATATTCATATATTTTCTCTAATTATTATAGCAGCTAATAATCATCCTAAATTATTAATTGAAGAAAATGCTATTAGTTTTCGGATAGAAGTTTGATTAAAGCCTCTAATTGCTCCAATAATTACATTAAAAATTATAATTAATATAATAAAATTGTTATTAAAATAATATGATAATAAAATTATAGGGGAAATTTTTTGTCATGACATTAAAATAAAACAATTAATTCAATTTAATCCTTCTATAATATTTGGGAATCAAAAATGAAAGGGGGTTGATCCTATTTTTATTAATAATGAAGAATTAATTAAAATTGAAAATAAATTATTAATTTCAAAGTTTTTTATAAAAAATATTTTTATTAAAATAATAAAAAGGAAATTAATAGAAGCAATTGATTGAATTAAAAAATATTTTAATGAAGCTTCTGTATGTAATAAATTTTTATTATTAGAAATAAGGGGGATAAATCTTAATAAATTAATTTCTAGTCCAATTCAACATCCTAATCATGTGTTAGATGAAATAGAGATTAATGTTCTAAAAAACAAAATAAATATAAAAAATATTTTATTAGAATTAAAGAAGAAATAAATTTAAAATAAATAAATATTGATAAGAATAAATTCTTTTTTATATAAAATATATTTTAGTGTAAGATGCACAATAATTTTTGATATTATTGGATTTAGTTTAATTCTAAAAAATATAATAAAGGTAAAAATTTACATAATTTATCCTATCAGAATAATCCTTTTATCAGGCACTTTATTTAAATTTAAGAAAAAGAATATCTTTATATTTGAGGTATGAGCCCAAAAGCTTAACTTAGCTTATTCTTAA